GAATAATGGAAAATAATAAAATAGGGCGATTTAAGAGCCAATTTATCATTATTCATTTGAATATATTTCAATATAATATATATATATATATTTTTATTTAAATAGAATAAACAAATGTTCAACTTTATAGCATAACTATATTCTATAATTAACTCTATAGTTAACATTTTAACTTAACGAATATTTTCTATAAAATATATATAATTAATAGTTTCTAACTATATAGTTAAAATAGAGTAAAATAGAGTATACGCAAAATATACTCTATCTTATATAGTAAAAATTGATATAGTCAAAATCATTATAAAAAATCATTATAATATTAATTAAATTAAGTATTGATATGGTATAAATCATTATCATATGGTATAAATCATTATCATGTATAATGATTTTTTTATTTCTAATTTCCATTTTAGAATTAATTAAAATTCTAGAGTTTCTTACTTTTTTTTATGACAAATATCAACAATATTTCTATTCCCTCTTCAAATAGAAATATTATCAAATAGGAATATTCTCGCTGGTTTATTTTCTTTTTATTCAAATTTTAAAAGGCCAAAGCCCCTTATCGGATTTGAACCGATGACTTACGCCTTACCATGGCGTTACTCTACCACTGAGTTAAAAGGGCCCCTTTGATTCAATTCCTGAATGAACTACTATGTGGATAAGATAGATCTATAAAAATAGATTAGAGATCAAATCTATAGAAAAAATAAGTAAATAAATTAAAATAAAAAATAAAGAAAATAGTAATCTAAAATAGATTTACTTTATTTTATATTACTATTTTAATTACTATATTAATAGAATAATAATATATTAAATATATATTTAAATATTAAATATATATATAATATATATATATAATATATTCAATTATTATATAATAATTGAATTCTAATTATCTATCTAATTATCTAATTAAATATTCTAATTAGATTGAATTAGAAATATTATTCTAGAAATAATATTATTATTTCTAAAATATCAATATTTATTTTAGAAAATCTAAAATAATAACTAAAATATTTATTATAACATTATTTATTATTAATAATATTATTAGATATTAATAAGATATTAATTAATAATATTTTTTTATATTCTATTTTTTATTATATATAAATTTATTAAATTATTATTAATTAAAATGAAATATTAATTTATTAATTCTATTTATTATTTTTCATTTTTAGAATGGATAATGGCGAATATAAGAATCACAAAATTCTATCGAATATCGAATCATGAAGGGCAGAAAAATTCTTCGAATCTAGTCATACCATTTCGTTATATTGACAATTTCAAAAAAATGTTCATACTATGAGTATAGTATGCTGGCGGTCGGGCAAATGCGCCCCCATCGTCTAGTGGTTCAGGACATCTCTCTTTCAAGGAGGCAGCGGGGATTCGACTTCCCCTGGGGGTAGGGTAGTACGAAAGGAAGTTGATCATGGATTCTGAATAAGTCTGGAATTTTTTCTTCCTGGGTCGATGCCCGAGTGGTTAATGGGGACGGACTGTAAATTCGTTGGCAATATGTCTACGCTGGTTCAAATCCAGCTCGGCCCAATAAGTCACGGATCCGCCATGAAATGATATAACCTCTTTGTTCTCTCAAAATAAATTAAATGCCTGATACGGAAAAAAGTCAAAATTTCGAATATATCTTTACCTGTTCTTTATTTGATTTGCTTTATTTTATTTATTTTTTTTCTCACAAATTCTGATCTTGCTAATGATCTAGATTCAGATCAGGATTTATAAGTATAAAAAGTATAAAGTCTAAGAAAAAGAGTAATGTAAAGAAAAAAAAGTCTTTTTTCATTGAAAGATTTTATTATTATCAATCGGCGTTGATTTGAAAGAACGAAAAGATGGCTAGTAAAAGATGACTAGTAATCCCTGTCCCTTTGTATCACTAAAGTGCATATCCATGTGGATATCAAGATACCCCTCCCGTTTCTGTTATATACAACGCGGTGATTCCAATCTAAAATCGAAAATCTAAATTAAATAGAAAGGGTTTGAATGAAATCATAAGAATATATATGCTGTACACTTTATTGCATTGCATTTCGGGGGGATTGTAGTTCAATTGGTCAGAGCACCGCCCTGTCAAGGCGGAAGCTGCGGGTTCGAGCCCCGTCAGTCCCGACGGATCCAAATCCAATAATCTAATAAAAAATACATTAATTCAGCTTTCCCCTTTCGCAGAAAGGGGGACAAATAGCCTAATTTCATAGCATAATTTCATTCCAAAAGGGTTTCATAGCATAATTTCATTCCAAAAGGGATTCTTCTTATTATTTATTTTTTTCATTTTACATTTCTCATCAAAGTAAATACAAATATGGGAATTTTCATTTTTTCAACTAGTACTGATTGATAGAGACATATGTGAATTACTACAATTATTGGTAACGTTATATTCAAGATTCCAAAAGATACTATACTGAGTTTGGATTTTTTGATTATTCCTGACCCGTATAATGAAATCGAATCAAGTACCATATCTTTTCCGGTAACGCATACACAAAAAGTATCTTTTTTTTGTTTTGCTCCTTTTCAATTACAAATTTGAATTTGAAACAATCTATCTCATTCAAATTTCGCACTGAAGTTTTTTTATTTTTAATATATTCTATGCATTCCATTACCAAGGAAAGAGGATATAAATAAAATAAAGATCAAATAAAAAAAAAGGAATGGAAATGGAAAAAATTATCAATTGAATCAAGAATCCAAGCCATTTTTTTTGAATTCGATATGGATAAACGATCTTTCTATGTTATACTATTCAATTCTCGACGATGAATCGATTTGATAACTCAGATATTGTTATTCATGATATTGATCAGACTCGATATCATCGAGATGGAATTCATCCCATTGAATTTAGAGGGAAAGATTTATTATCTCTATGGGACTAAATCCCGAGTTATTGCGAAGTAAAGAAAAACGAAACGATGAGATTATGGAAGTAAATATTCTTGCGTTTATTGCTACTGCCCTGTTCATTCTAGTGCCTACGGCTTTTTTACTTATAATTTACGTAAAAACAGTTAGTCAAAGTGATTAATTTGAATGAAACTTGACTTCTTTGACTTCTTAGTTCTTAGCAATATCAATGAAAAAAAAAAAAATGAAAAAGATTCCTATTTTGAGTCTTAGATGAAATAAGCGGACTAGAATTAGCAGTATTCTATGAGATCCGATAGTATGATAGAAATATATTTCTTTCTATCATACTATCCATTTCATTTTTTTCGAGTGTATACAGTTGTACTATATAAAGATATAGGCTTAATATAGATATATTAATATATCTATAAATTAATCTATAATATCATCTCAGATTTATATGTCTAGATATCAATTATCTATATGTAATGTATATATGTAATGTACATAACGTCTCAATTCTATTTCTTCATCTATTTGATTTGTGTTGATTCCAATTAATCTGAAATAGTCGAAAGGCAACTCTTACTCTTACTCTTACTTTTAGGTTTTAGGATTCTAATTCCTAGATTTCTGATTCTTTTCAACATGAATCCTGCCATGTACCAAAACAATAAAATCAATGAAAAGGAATTCTATACAAAAACAAAAAACTTTTTCAGATTTCAACGAAAAGAAAAGGATTAGTAAACCCTGCCGATTTTTCACTTTTGAATCATAATATGAAATGAGTCAAATCAATAAGGTATAGCATAAATCCAATTTTTCTAAAAAAAAAATACTAAACTAAGTTCTAAACAAGAAAATATCTTAGTATGCCTAGTATCTCATTGGAGAACCACTATGTCTATCTTATTTCCCATAGAAAATTCACTTAATTGAATCACTTTTAATAACTAATAAAATGGAATAACTAATAAAAGAACTGCTTTTTGAACAGAAAAAAGGCAAACAAAAAAAAGGGGGGTCTGTTCTTACTCATTGTTCATATATACTTCTGGTAAAAACCAATTTATCGAAATAGAGAATTTAGAAGAATTTGATAGGAATCAATTTCCTATCATTTGTATTCCTTTTACTTTCGAAATATGAACACGAGAATCATTGAACTATTTGTTTGATTATGATTAAAAGAAAAGGGTATTATTCATAGAATACATTACTTCACTCAAATCCAATAGAATTTGGAAATTAAAATATGAAGATATTTTGAATTCAAGTTCTAAATTTGAAATTTGGAAGAAATTTGAAATTGAATGCAATTGAATTATTGAATTCAATTGCATTCAATTGAATTTTCATTAATAAATTAAAAAATCTTTGCAGAACGATCTACAAAACAATCGATAGAGTTTGATTTCTCAACTCAATTAGTATTAGTAATACCCCTAAAGTCCACTTCTTCCCCATACTACAAGCGAAAGGGAAAATGTAAAGACTACCATTAAAGCAACCCAAGCGAGACTTACTATATCCATGTGAATTATGTCCTCTATCTCTATGAATATGAAGGAATTTTTCTATTATTGTTCACTAATAATAGTAGAATTGTTGGCACAGAGTCAAAAAAAAAGCTTCTGTTCAATATATTGATGAAAAAAAAATCTAAAAAATCCAATTAATTTAAAGAAGTTCTTATCTTAGTCTTATAAGATTGCTAGTAGAATCCAAAATTTTGACTACAAATTTTAGTACAAACAAAATAGCCAGCAATCCCCTTGGAAGTATCTTTTCTTTTTCTGTTGGGATCAAATTTGATGAGTTATATCAGCAAAAGGGAATAAGATATTTTGCGTCTTTTGTTGATCAGGCGACACCCGGATTTGAACTGGGGAAAAAGGATTTGCAGTCCCCCGCCTTACCACTCGGCCATGCCGCCAAGGCAACACAAAATAGACGAAAAAATTCCCACCTTTATTTGCTTTTTTTTAGAGGCGGGAGTTTCTTTTTTTTTTGTACTTGCACCTTGAATTCCATTTTTATTAATCCCCTCCTTTTTTTTTCTAAATTCCTAAAAAAAAAATCCTTCT